TTGGTTACAATTTAGAATCCGTTATTATATGTTTGCTCTAGTTTTTGTTGTTTTTGATGTTGAAACTGTTTTTCTGTATCCGTGGGCAATGAGTTTCGATGTACTGGGGGTATCTGCTTTTATAGAAGCTTTTATTTTCGTGCTTATCCTAATTCTTGGTTTAGTTTATGCATGGCGAAAAGGAGCATTGGAATGGTCTTAGTTCGTTTCCCGAATACTTGTACAATAATAATAAAAAAAAAGTAAAAAAAAAACCATTGAAACAATTATGAATTCCATTAAGTTTCCCGTACTTGATCGAACAACAAAAAATTCAGTTATTTCAACTACGTTAAATGATCTTTCAAATTGGTCAAGACTTTCCAGCCTATGGCCGCTTCTTTATGGTACCAGTTGTTGTTTCATTGAATTTGCCTCATTAATAGGCTCCCGATTTGACTTTGATCGTTATGGGTTAGTACCACGATCGAGTCCTAGACAGGCGGACCTTATTTTAACAGCAGGTACAGTAACAATGAAAATGGCTCCTTCTTTAGTCAGATTATATGAACAAATGCCTGAACCAAAGTATGTTATTGCTATGGGAGCGTGTACAATTACAGGGGGGATGTTCAGTACCGATTCTTATAGTACTGTTCGAGGAGTTGATAAGCTAATTCCTGTAGATGTCTATTTGCCGGGTTGTCCACCTAAACCAGAGGCTGTTATAGACGCTATAACAAAGCTTCGTAAGAAAATAGCTAGAGAAATCTATAAGGATCGAATTAGACCTCAACAGGGTAATCGGTGTTTTACTACCAATCACAAGTTTTTTGTTGTACGCAGTCCGCATACTGGAAATTATGATCAAGAATTACTCTATCCACCATCATCTACTTCAGAGATCTCTACTGAAACATTTTTTAAATACAAAAGTCCAGTATCTTCCCACGAATTAGTGAATTAGGGAGGCTTTTAGAGAATCAGAAAAAAATCTTTATAAATTAGAACTCATGGTAAATGTGAAATACTTATTTTATATAAAAAAGGTGTGGGGGAAATAAAAAAGATGCAGGGCACTTTGTCCGTTTGGCTAGCCAAACGCGGGCTGGTTCATAGATCGTTGGGCTTCGATTACCAAGGAATAGAGACTTTACAAATAAAGCCCGAAGATTGGCATTCTATTGCTGTAATTTTATATGTATATGGTTACAATTATTTACGTTCGCAATGTGCCTATGATGTGGCACCTGGTGGCCTCTTAGCCAGTGTGTATCATCTTACGAGAATAGAATATGGTGTCAATCAAGCAGAAGAAGTCTGCATAAAAGTATTTACTCACAGGAGTAATCCTAGAATTCCATCTGTTTTCTGGGTTTGGAAAAGTACGGATTTTCAAGAACGGGAATCTTATGATATGTTAGGAATCACTTATGATAGCCATCCACGACTGAAACGGATCCTAATGCCCGAAAGTTGGATAGGGTGGCCTTTACGTAAGGATTATATTGCCCCCAATTTTTATGAAATACAAGATGCTTTTTGAATGATAAAAAATGAGCCTTAGCTTCTACAACTACAGACCTTCACGGAATATTTTGAATTCTATTCTTTTTTTAGATCAAACAAACAGAAGAGTTGAAGTCTCGTTCATATTATTATATATAGCTTGATCTCCAATTTGAAAGATACTTTTTTATTTCGTAAAAGCCGAGCCAATAGGATGAACTAAAAAAAAAGAGTTCTGGATTATGAACTTTGTATCGCGCACATAACTTAGTCAACTTTAGTCACATAACTGGGAATGAATAAATAAGATCGGAAAGCACTAAATGAAGGGGGGATACAATTCTATTTCTATTGTATCTAATGAATCTTGGGGTATTTCGGCTCTTCAACTATAGATATAGACCTTTTTTTTACTTATTTTGTTTGATTCTTTCGAACGGAATTCATTTAACCTTTCCTTTCGAATATGTATTATGTATCAAGTATTATAAATTTTGAACGGCTGGATCCACAACATGAACAAAAAAAGAGAGGGGATAAGGGATGATTGCACTTTTTTTACTAAAGATACGTTTAATTTGAAGAATAGAAACTTATCAAAATTAATCAATTCTATGCCAAGAACCAGATTTGAACTGGTGACACGAGGATTTTCAGTCCTCTGCTCTACCAACTGAGCTATCCCGGCGATTACCGAAATATCATCCTCATTTTACGAATGGTGACACGAGGATTTCAAGTCCTCTGCTCTACCAACTAAGCTATGTCCACCATTACTGAGGTATCATCTACTGAAATATCATTATCATTTTACGAATGGTGACACAAGGATTTTCAGTCCCCCGCAATTACGCTATGTCTACCATTACCGAAGGATCATCTACTGAAGTATCAGTATCATTTTACTATATGACTTAGTTCTATCTCAACGAAAAGAAACTCAAAAGTAGTAAATTAAAAAAGTTTTTGACCAGGAATTTCTTGGATCTTTTAAATAAAAGAAGACTTTCTAAGTTTGAAAAGGAAAAATGATATAGATTCTAAATAATTCAACTCTATAATAACGAAAAAAAGGTAAGGTGTCAACCTTTTTGGGGATAGAGGGACTTGAACCCTCACGATTTGAAAAGTCAACGGATTTTCATCTTACTATAAATTTCATTGTTGTCAGTATTGACATGTAAAATGGGACTCTATCTTTATTCTCGTCCGATTAATAAGTTCCACCAAGGAACTATCAGACTATGAAGTGAATCATTTGATCAATGAATATTATTTCTGAAACTTCGAATTGATTCACAACATTTCGATTTTGTTTATAAAAAAATAGAAATCGAGATTCAAGTCGTCATTTTTGAAATCGTTTTGTGTTACCTATATTTAGACAATATAGGTTTTTCTCCTTCATCCTTTTTGATTTGAAGTTTCGATCGAAGGATTCCTTTATCAACACAAGGTAGTGAACTCCATTTGTTAGAACAGCTTCCATTGAGTCTCTGCACCTATCCCTTTTTTCTCGCTTTCTAAATTCCGGTTTGTTCGCGTAAACCAGGATTTGGCTCAGGATTGCCCATTGTTAATTCCAGGGTTTCTCTGAATTTGAAAGTTATCACTTAGTAGGTTTCCATACCAAGGCTCAATCCAATTAAGTCCGTAGCGTCTACCAATTCCGCCATATCCCCTTTTTTATTAGGATCTCATTATGATGTCTTTCCCTTTTTTCTTATGCCGAAACCTTGGGATTCATTACATTATAGATACTGATACTTATTTTATGTCTTTGTTATCTTCTTTCATTTTTTTGAGCCCCATCCATATTGATTTAGTCTAATCAACAAAGATTCTATCATTTTTGTATTTGCAATTCAATATGGTTATATATTACATAACATATATATGTTCTTCCTTTTCTCATCTTTGTCTTAAAGTTTAAGAAATAGTCGAACGGTCGATTCTTTTTTTTTTCACTTTCATGAAAAGAAATTTATGATTATTATTGAAACTTAGAATTGTACAATGTGCAATGGAAAAAATTAGAAGTCTACTTCGTAGATTTGAAATTCTACTAATTCTATACTACTAATAATTCTATACTATTAGAATAGAAAAAAATAGAAATAAAAAGAAAAAAAAAAGTATAAAATAATAATAATAGTATGAGGTTAGAACAAAAAAAACAAGAATTTCAAATCAGATATAATTTAACTAAAAAAAAAAAGATTTCTGATCTAATTAAGATTTTCTTATTTAGAAACTAATGAAATCAAAATTATAAAGTCAATATACTGCTATATTCTATTAATTAAGGTTATGTTTTATTTATTTAATGATAGTCACTATTTATTTGAGCTATATTCTGTTCTAGAATATATAGAATATGATTAATTATAAATAGATAAGGAAAAATATTAATAAAATAGAATAGTTAATTGATACGATCTAGTAGTTTAGTGAATTTGTATGCATCCGCTATTTTATTTGAGCCCGCTTAGCTCAGAGGTTAGAGCATCGCATTTGTAATGCGATGGTCATCGGTTCGATTCCGATAGCCGGCTTTTCCATATTTTTTCGTTTTTTTACATGATTTTTAATGTACTTTCAAAATCAAAGAAGATTGAAAAGACTTCTTTCACCTTTTTTCAAGAGTTACCACTCCATTTATATTATGTCATATAAACTTCCATATAGGAATATATATATATTGGGTAAAAGAGTTCGATCTTTGGAAAATAAATCAACAAAATAAAGGAAAATTTTTGTGATTTATTTGATTTATATATGATTTATTTGATTTATATATATTGTATATACAATAACAAAAATCTGTATATTGAGAGAATATATCTTCTTACTCTTTGTATTCCAATAGTTTATTGGAGTGTATTTCACGTCATTTATCATTATCATTTAGTTCAGTTTTAATTTTATTTCGTTTTGTACAATTTCAATAAAAAAAGGAGTCTTTATGTCACGTTACCGAGGGCCTCGTTTTAAAAAAATACGCCGTTTGGGGGCTTTACCGGGACTAACTAGTAAAAGGCCTAAGGCAGGAAGCGATCTTAGAAACCAATCACGCTCCGTAAAAAAATCTCAATATCGTATTCGTTTAGAAGAAAAACAAAAATTGCGTTTTCATTATGGTCTTACAGAACGCCAATTACTTAAATATGTGCGTATCGCCGGAAAAGCCAAGGGGTCAACAGGTCAAGTTTTACTACAATTACTTGAAATGCGTTTGGATAACATCCTTTTTCGATTGGGTATGGCTTTGACTATTCCTCAAGCGCGCCAATTAGTTAACCACGGACATATTTTAGTTAATGGTCGTATAGTTGATATACCAAGTTATCGCTGCAAACCCCGAGATATTATTACAGTGAAGGATGAACAAAACTCTAGAACTTTGGTTCAAAATCTTCTTGATTCATCTGCCCCTGAGGAATTGCCAAACCATCTGACTCTTCACACATTCCAATATGAAGGGTTAGTCAATCAAATAATAGATAGGAAATGCGTCGGTTTGAAAATAAATGAATTGCTTGTCGTAGAATATTACTCTCGACAGACTTAATAAACCTAACTTAAGTAAAAAAAATTACTAAAAACAAGAGTTCGGACAACTCCCCTTTGCCCTCTTTTTGATTAAAAAAAAAAGGCCCAAGGTAAGGGATTTTATCGAGGAATCTTTTTCCTATTCATGTATCATAGATTGGTAGGGAGATTTGGATCCCTTGTTTGCTCTTACTAGTATTTTCCATATGAAAGAAATTAGGAATAGAGAATCTGTTTCAAAATAAAAACAAGGTAGATTTTATATCCATTCTTTTTTATTGGATTTGATACATTGTGGTCAATCACGTAAGATTAGTTAATTAGTTGAAAGTACGGAAAGAGAGGGATTCGAACCCTCGGTAAACAAAAGTCTACATAACAGTTCCAATGTTACGCCTTCAACCACTCGGCCATCTCTCCGACATCAGGATTATGACTGAGTATCTGGGTGAATAGCGAGTTATTCATCGTTTTTTAGATTATGGTTAATAGATACCTTTTTTGACCGGAAAAATTGGAAGTAGATATAAGGTTTTTTTTAATGAGTCCGCTTTTATGTTAGTTCGTACTATACAATTCCTTTGTTTGTGAGAAAATTTTCTCACAAAAGAAAAGGTAAAGGAAATCAAAAGAGTTAGAGAATGGATTACTACCTATGCCAAGATCGCGTATAAATGGAAATTTTATTGATAAAACCTTTACAATTGTAGCCGATATCTTATTACGAGTCATTCCGACAACTTCCGGAGAAAAAGAGGCATTTACTTATTACAGAGATGGTGCGATTTGATTATCATTATTTTTTTTTTTATTTCTCGCCGAGTTGGAATAGAAAGAAAAACGAGTATTGAAAAAAAATCTACGCTTTTGAAGGTGAAGTTTATAATATAAAAAAACAATCCCTTCTGTCATGTATCCACGATTAATGCAGCCTTAGATGCTTCAATTGTGAATTATAGTATTGAGCAAAAGGTTTTTACCTATGGTTCCCGTATTACAGATCAATCCTACTACACTAATACAATATACGAATAGGAGGCATAGGGGAAGAAGCACTACGCCGAGAAATCAACAACACGAAAACTTTCTTCAAAATGATTCCCTTTCTTTCTTCTTCGTCTTTGGGATTGGGACTAATTAAAATGGTTGGAACAATAAACATCCATCTCGTTCGTACTTTGGATACCCGTATAACCATTGAAGACTGTTGAAGTGACTCATTCCTGGAAATTTAGGGGCGTTGAGAACAAAGAAATTTTTAGAGTTTCCTTTTTTATTTTTATCTAGCATGAGCCCACTTGGTAGTAAGAAAAGATCTTTTGCAAGAAGGTTGGCTAGGGATTTCTTGTAAAAACATTAGCCCCGCTTAGTTCATAATGACATCACATTTTTCCAGATATTATTTTCATTATGCACCTAAAGGAGGAGCCGTATGAGATGAAAATCTCACATACGGTTCTGAAACGGAGAATTCGTTAAAGCGAATGACGACCGTAACGGATGTCGGCTCAATCTGAAGGAAATTATGCGGAAGCATTACAGAATTATTATGAAGCTATGCGACTAGAAATTGACCCCTATGATCGAAGTTATATACTCTATAATATAGGCCTTATCCACACAAGTAATGGGGAACATACCAAAGCTTTAGAATATTATTTTCGGGCATTAGAACGAAACCCCTTTTTACCACAAGCTTTTAATAATATGGCTGTGATCTGTCATTACGTGCGACTATCTCCACTATAGAAAAAAAGAACGAACAGCTAGTCAATGAAATACTAGAAACACAAAAAAATGGCTTTCTACATAAGCATCGTCCAAAACGATTTTTTATCAGCTGTAGCAAATAAATAAACTTCATCGATCGATGAAGACTAGATATGCCTAAATACTTTCTTTTCTATGGATAAAAAAAGATTTAATTGATAGAGGAAGCACCGTAAAGATCAATTTGGAAAGGTTTTGGACCGATACAACAAGAGCTGTTTATTTATATCATAATATGAGATAAATCTTAGGAATCTACTTATGTAATAGAGTGGATCCCCTAAGGTATTGAGCAGCGGTGTAGCATCAGATCCTAAAGACAGTAAGTCTTTTTCTTTTTTATGAAGTATGAAAAAGTCTTTTTCAAAGATTCTATATAAATTTTTATATGAAAGCGGGATAGTTACCTTTCAGAAAATTGGAATATCTAATAACAGTGGACATGCCTTTTTTTCTGAAGGTAGGAGAAAAGATAAAACTTATTATATTAATTAATATATTAATTAAATCAAAATGAAAGTTTGAAACTCATGTAATTACTCTCTTTTGTTTAATCCAAGAAAAACAAAATATCTATAAGATATCTCATTCAATTAGACATTCAATTAGATATAAAGTAGATATAAAGTTCAAGTAGGTTAAAGTTAAAAAACTGGTACACCAAAACAAAAGAGTTGGTTGTCGAGCCGT